ATGTCTCATTTTAATTTAGATTGTATCTTTTCTTTATCCTTTTCTTATCTTAGCACCTATTATTCACTATAACTATATATAATTAACAATTAAATTATAAGTTACTAGTTAATAACTATTAAATTTCTATAATTTTATAGAACTGCTTTAAAAAATTTTAAGTTTTCAGAAAGAGTTCGATTTTTTCAAATTGTAAATTACAATTTGATTAAATTGATATTCATCATATTATAATTAATTAAATTAAATAAGTAAAATTCCATTTTTTTTTTATTTTATATCATTTTTTTTATAAAAGATATATATATATATAAAATCTATCTAATATAGAAATTATTTGGAAAATAAAAAAAATACATATACGTATATATGTAAATACATTATGTTATACATTATAGTTAGAAGTAGTTCTATATATTCTAACTATTCTATCTATATCGTTAGATATAGTTATAGTTAGTTCTATAGTTAGATATAGTTAGTTCTATACTATATAATAAAATATGAACTATATACAACTATATGGTTCTAGTTCATATTAAATATAAATATAGTTAGTATTATAAAATTAAAATAAATAACTAAGCTAAGATTGGCTAATAGATGAAATCCGGTAGTTTCTTTGATTTCTATATACTATTTTTCTCTTATGTTATGTGATATGTGTATGTAATATGTGAGCCCGCTTAGCTCAGAGGTTAGAGCATCGCATTTGTAATGCGATGGTCATCGGTTCGACTCCGATAGCCGGCTTTTTTCTATCGATTTTTTACGTGATTGAGAGTCTCTCTCCCCATTTTATCAAAATGTTGAATAACTGATCCATCTATTATGTCGTGGTAACTTGCAACTATAAATAAAAAACAACATATTGGAAGAATTGGATCTCTTTCTACAGAACAAATCATAAAAGAACAAATTATAAAACGTAGCCACAACTTCCTATATATACAAAAAATTTTAAAATTATATTTATATATAGAAATTATATATATACATATATACCAAAAATACGGATAGTGATACAATTTATTTTATATTTTATTCTACTTTTTTGTAGTATTTCAATAAATTTAGCTTTGCTTTGTTTATCCTTTAGTTCAGTCTTAATTTAGAGTTCAGTTTTAATTTTTGTTTATTCTTAAACAATGAAATTTCAATAAAATAAAAAAGGAGTCTTTATGTCTCGTTACCGAGGACCTCGTTTCAAAAAAGTACGTCGTCTGGGGACTTTACCAGGACTAACTAGTAAAAGACCTAGCTCCAGAAGTGATCCTAAAAACCAATTGCGTTCTGGTAAAAGATCGCAATATCGTATTCGTCTAGAAGAAAAACAGAAATTGCGGTTTCATTATGGTCTGACAGAGCGACAATTACTTAAATATGTGCATATTGCTGGAAAAGCCAAAGGGTCAACAGGTCAGGTTTTACTACAATTACTTGAGATGCGTTTGGATAATATCCTTTTCCGATTGGGTGTAGCTTCGACGATTCCTGGAGCCAGGCAATTAGTTAACCATAGACATATTTTAGTTAATGGTGGTATAGTGGATATACCAAGTTATCGTTGTAAACCGAGAGATATTATTACTACGAAGGATAAACAAAGATCGAAAACTCTGATTAAAAATTATATTTCTTTATCCCCTCACGAGGAATTGCCAAAACATTTGACTTTTGACTCATTCCAATATAAAGGAGTAGTAAATCAAATAGTAGATAGTAAATGGATTGGTTTGAAAATAAATGAGTTGTTAGTCGTAGAATATTATTCCCGTCAGACTTGAACCTCACAAAAATAACAAAGAAAAATTCATAGAATTTTGTCTGTTTTCGCCGAAATAAAAATAAATAGATCTAAGGGCCTTGGTCCGAATTTTTATTATTCACCTATCACAAACGGACAAGCGGTAATATTTTTTGCTCTTTCTTTTTCCGATATTTGTATTCACAGTAATGTGATTAGGAATTGAGAATTTATATCAAATAAGGGTCCTCTTGTTGAGATGATGGTATTTGATTTGATTCAGTAACGTTGGTGAATTAAGATAAACGGAAAGAGAGGGATTCGAACCCTCGGTAAACAAAAGTCTACATAGCAGTTCCAATGCTACGCCTTGAACCACTCGGCCATCTCTCCTACATAATCTTATTATTGACCAGAAACCGAGTGAATAGTGAATAGCGAGTCATTCATATTATTGCAGTACAAGTGCGACTGATGAATAGTTCCATAGGAAAAATTCCTTTCAAATCAAATAAAATTTTCTATTTCTCAACAAAAATTTAGCTCATTAGCTATCCCATAGATCTAATACAAATTATTGAATCGTCCCGTGTATTTTTATATTTAAATTGTATGACATGGCATATACATGTTATGCAAACAAAAAACAAAACGAAATAATTTTTCTATAAAAATAAAAAAAAAAATGGATTAGACTAAGGTAAGTATCCGTTTTGTTTTTTGTTTCTTCTTTGGATCATAACCAAATAAAAACTTCTCGAATTATCAGAATCCGCAGTACAATCCTCGGTTATTCAACTTAGATGAAATATTTATTATAGTTCCGTTCGTTGTTATACTACGAAATTCGAATGAAATCGAATCTGATTTCAATATTTCATATCTCTCCTTGTCCAATCCAAACAAAAGGTCCACATCTTTTTTTATAATTAGTCTGTTTTTATTTTATGTTATTTCGTACCGTACAATTCCTTTAGTTTGCGGGATCATTTTCCCCTTACCCTAAGGGTAATGAAAAGAATTATAGAATGGATTGTTAATTATGCCAAGATCTCAGATAAATGCAAATTTTATTGATAAGACCTCTTCAATTGTGGCCAATATCTTATTACGAATAATTCCGACAACTTCCGGAGAAAAAAAGGCATTTACCTATTACAGAGATGGTGCGATTTGATTCTTTTTTTAGGTCCAGTATTACGAGAAAGAAAAGAGACATAGTTCGAGATAGAAAAAACCAAATTATTAAAATAAACCCACGCTTGGTGAAGGTGAAGTTTGTAGATAGAACAATTCCTTCTGTCGTGTATCCTCGATTGATGCAGCCTCGGATGCTTCAATTGTTGATTTTAGTATTTAGCGAAAGGTTACACCTATGGGTTCCGTATTGCGAGTCAATCCTACTCCACTAGTACCAATAGGCAGCATAGGGGAAGAAGCACTACACCTAGGAATCAACAACATGAAAACTTTGTTATAAATTACCCTTTTCCTTATCGGTATCGGGGCTAACAAGAATGGTTGGGACAACAAACATCCATCTCGTTCGTACTTTGGGTATCCATATAACCATCAAAGATCGTTGAAGTGACTAATTCCTGGAAATAGGGGGCGTTGAGGACAAAGAAATTGTTGGAGTTACCATTTCCATCTAGTACTAATACAGTTGGTGTTAATAAAAAACCTCTTGCAGGAAGGCTGGCTAGAGATTTCTTGTAAAAATACTAGCTCCTTTCAGTTCATAATGAGAATAGTCAAATTTGAATTTCATGGATTATTTCCCTTAGTACTATGCGCAGAAAGAAGGGAGGAGCCATATGAAATGAAAATCTCACGTACGGTTCTGGAACGGAGATTCTTTGAATAGAATGAACGACCGTAACGGATGTTGGCTCAATCCGAAGGAAATTATGCGGAAGCTTTACAAAATTATTATGAAGCTACGCGACCAGAAATTGATCCCTATGATCGAAGTTATATACTCTATAACATAGGACTTATACACACAAGCAACGGAGAGCATACAAGGGCTTTGGAATATTATTTCCGGGCACTGGAACGAAACCCATTCTTACCACAAGCTTTTAATAATATGGCCGTGATCTGTCATTACGTGCGACTATCTCTACTATAGAAAGAAGAAAAAAAGATCCAATTAACTAGTAAATACTAGAATGAAATAGGTTTTCTACATATGCGTCGTCTAAAGCAACGGTTTTTATCAGCTGTAGCAAGTAAAGAGACTTCACGAGAACCAAAATTAAGAAGAAATGGATAAAGCCTATATACTCCATGGATAAAGGATTGAATTGATAGAGAAAGCACCGTAAAGATCAATTAGCAAGCTATTTGGTCGATAGAGTTAAGAACTGCTTTGCTTACTTATCCCGTGATACAGGATAAAAGTTAGGAATCAAATTATGTAATAGAGTTGATCCACTAAGGTATTGAGCAGCGGTGTAGCATCAGATCCCAAAGATCGTAAGTTCTTTTTTCTTATATTATATTAGGATATTAGGGAGGAAAGTCTTTTTCAAAAATTCTATATCTATATTATATAAATTCCATATATGCAATCGAGATAGTTACCTTTCAGAGAATTCTAACACTATATTTTAACACTATTATATATAGGATATAGGGTCGATCCATACTTCATTCCTCTGAAGGTGGGAGAAAAGATAAAGCTTTTTATTGATCAAAAAATTAGAGTTTTAAACTTATGTAATTAACTTCTTCTGGCTAACCCAACAAAAATGGGATACTTTTATGACAATATGACAAATTTAATTCAATTAACATAAGGTAGATTAAGACGGGGCGCAAGCAAAAAGAATCGATTGTCGAGCCGTATGAGGTAGGAAACTCTCAAGTACGGTTCGAAGGGAAGGAGCTACCTATTCCGACCGGGGAGAACAGGCCATTCTACAAGGTGATTCTGAAATTGCAGAGGCTTGGTCCGATCAAGCTGCTGAGTATTGGAAACAAGCTATAGCGCTTAGTCCGGGTAATTATATTGAAGCACAAAATTGGTTGAAGATCACGAGGCGTTTTGAATAAAACCACTCCCCCTTTTAATTCATTAAAATTAGTTGTTGGATCCATCAATCAAATAAAATAGATCGTGTTCCCATGAAAAGATCCAATCAAGAGTTTCATTATATCCTTTCTTTATAAAATCATTGTATGGTATCTCATAGGGATAAAACGGTATAGAATAAAACTAATAAAGCTAGTAAAAGAAAGATACAAG